GAGGCATTCACTTATTACAGAGATGGTGCGATTTGATTATTTTTTTTTTTTTTACCAATCTTAGTCTTAGGAGAAAAATACATTCTTCCGAGAGAAAGAAAAAAATTTTGAAAAAAACCTACGCTTGCTGAAGGTGAAGTTTGGAAATAAAACGATTAATGCCTTCTGTCGTGTATCCCCGATTAATGCAGCCTCATATGCTTCAATTTTAGATTTATAGTATTAAGCGAAAGGTTAGACCTCTATGGGGTTAGGTCAACCCTACTCCACTAGGCGGCATGGGGGAAGAAGCACTACGCTTAGGAATCAACAACACGAGAAAACTTTGTAAAAAAAACCCTTCCTTTCTTATCGGGATCGGGACTAACAAGAATGGTTGGGACAATAAACATCCATCTCGTTCGTATTTAGGATACCCATATAACCATCGAAGACTGTTGAAGTGACTAATTCCGGGAAATTTAGCGGCGTTGAGGACAAAGAAATTGTTGAAGTGACTATTTATCTAGTAATAACATACTTGATGTTAAGAAAAGATCCTAGACAGGAAGGTTGGCTAGAGATTTCGTGTAAAAACACTAGTCCCACTCAGTTGATAATGACAATATTGCAATCGTTTTTGCTTCTATATTTATCATATCATTATACACATAAAGGAGGAGCCGTATGAGATGAAAATCTCACGTACGGTTCTGGAACGGAGATTCATTGAACCGAATGACGACCGTAACGGATGTCGGCTCAATCTGAAGGAAATTATGCGGAAGCTTTACAGAATTATTATGAGGCTATGCGACTGGAAATTGATCCCTATGATCGAAGTTATATACTTTATAACATAGGCCTTATCCACACAAGTAACGGAGAACATACGAAAGCTTTGGAATACTATTTTCGAGCACTCGAACGAAACCCGTTCTTACCTCAAGCTTTTAACAATATGGCCGTGATCTGTCATTACGTGCGACTATCTCCACTATAGAATAGAAAGAAAAAAGAAAAGAACGAGCAAATCCGCTAATACTAATAATATAAATATTATATTAATTATATTAGAAAAAAAAAATAAAATAGGCTTTCTACATATATATCGTTCGAAACAACGATTTTTATCAGCTGTAGCAAAGAAAGAAACTTCATAGAAGTCGAAATATGAAGAGATATATGCCTAGATACTTTTTTTCTATGGATAAAAGATCTAATTGATAGAGGAAGCACCGTAAAGATCAATTCACAAGGTTTTTGGCCGATACAACAAGAACTGCTTACTTATATCATGATAGAAGAGTTAGGAATCCACTTATGTAATAAAGTCGATCCCCTAAGCTTTTGAGCAGCGGTGTAGTATCAGATCCCAAAGATAGTAAGTCTTTTCTTATGAAGAAAAGTCTTTCTCAAAGATTCTATAGAAATTTAGATATCATATATGAAAATAGATGATATATGAAATCGAGATAGTTACCTGTCAGAAACTTATAATAAGAGTGTTAATGGCGATGCTTTATTCTTCTGAAGGTAGGAGAAAAGATAAAACTATAAAAAAGGATTAAATTATTTATTAATCCAAATTCAAGTTTGAAACTCATGTAATTAACCTCTTTTCTTGTGGTTTATTCCAAAAAAATGGAAGATCAAAAGAATTGACTGTTGAGCCGTATGAGTCAGGAAACTCTCAAGTACGGTTCTAAGGGAAGGAATTTACTCACCTATTCCGACCGCGGAGAACAGGCCACTCGACAGGGAGATTCTGAAATTGCGGAATCTTGGTTTGATCAAGCTGCTGAATATTGGAAACAAGCTATAGCCCTTACCCCTGGTAATTATATTGAAGCACAGAATTGGTTGAAGATTACAGGGCGTTTTGAATAAGAACATTCTGTTTCTTTTTCTATTCTAATTTATTATTATTTTATTCTGTATATCTTCTATATTGTCTCTCTTTAGATAATATAGAAGATATACAGAACTATATATATATTTCTTTCTATTTCTCTATTTAGAATTTATATAAAATAATTAATTAATTATTATATTAATATTAATATAAAATAAATTCTTAATCTATATTGAATATATTTATTTGTTATACTTGTCCCAATCCCAATAGAAATACCCATATGTTCCTTAATAATCCTAAGAACTGCTCACGTGATTTGAAATTTATTCTAATACATAAGAATATCTTCTATGTAAGATATGCAACAAAGACAAAAAGTGAAATTAATTCCATCTAGCAACCTCTAAGTGAAATCTGAATAAAATAGGTTGGACAAAAAAATTAAATTATTTAACGTCATAAAATTCAAAGTCCAGAAAAAGTTTTTGAAGATTTTAAAAAGGTCCGTTGAGCGCCTTACTGCTATGTCATAATAGATCCGAACACTTGCCCCGGATTAACTTCCGGATCATAATTGTTCTAGTGAATAACTAAAGAAAATATAGAATAGATAGATGGGAGATAGAACAGAAAGAAATTCAATATAAACATCTCTCCGAAGTT